GCTCACGTAGCTTACCTAAAGCATAACACTGAAGATGTTAAGACAGGCCCTAGAAAGCCTCGAGAGCACAAAGGCTTGGTCCTGACTTTACTATCCGCCCTAACCAGACTTACACATGCAAGTATCCGCACCCCCGTGAGAATGCCCTTAATACCCCGCCCGGGAATAAGGAGCAGACATCAGGCACAACCCTAAGCCCAAGACGTCTTGCTTAGCCACACCCCCAAGGGAGCGCAGCAGTGATAAACATTAAGCAATAAGTGAAAACTTGACCTAGTTACGGTTATATTTCTAGAGGGCCGGTAAAACTCGTGCCAGCCACCGCGGTTATACGAGAGGCCCAAGCGGATGGGAAACGGCGTAAAGAGTGGTTAGGGAAAACTTAGTACTAAAGCTAAACGCCTACAGAGCCGTTATACGCACCCGAAGGCATGAAAACCCCCCACGAAAGTGGCTTTAAACCCCCCGAACCCACGACAGCTTTGACACAAACTGGGATTAGATACCCCACTATGCCCAGCCGTAAACTTTGATAAAATACCACAATTTTTATCCGCCCGGGGACTACAAGCACTAGCTTAAAACCCAAAGGACTTGGCGGTGCTTTAGACCCACCTAGAGGAGCCTGTTCTAGAACCGATACCCCCCGTTCAACCTCACCACTTCTTGTTATTCCCGCCTATATACCGCCGTCGTCAGCTTACCCTGTGAAGGACTAATAGTAAGCTAAATTGGCACAGCCCAAAACGTCAGGTCGAGGTGTAGCGCACGAAGTGCGGAAGAAATGGGCTACATTTTCTGACCCAGAAAATTCACGGAAGGAAAAATGAAAAACATACCCGAAGGAGGATTTAGCAGTAAGCAGAAAATAGAGCGTTCTGCTGAAACTGGCCCTTAAGCGCGCACACACCGCCCGTCACTCTCCCCAAGTTCAACTTCATTAGATAACTAATATTAACAATCGAACAAAGGGGAGGCAAGTCGTAACATGGTAAGTGTACCGGAAGGTGCACTTGGTTAATACAGGGGGTGGCTAAATAGTAAAGCATCTCCCTTACACCGAGAAGACGCCCGTGCAAGTCGGACCCCCCTGATCCTCAACAGCTAGCCCCACCCCTAAACAAACAATCCCCTATAAATATTAAAAACTTATTCGTAATAAACAAACCATTTTTCCCCCCTAGTATTGGGCGACAGAAAAGGGCCCCCTGGAGCCACAGAAAAAGTACCGCAAGGGAAAGCTGAAAGAGAAATGAAACAACTACCCCAAGCTAATAAAAGCAGAGACCACCCCTCGTACCTTTTGCATCATGATTTAGCTAGCACATCTAAGCAAAGAGACCTTTAGTTTAGACCCCCGAAACTAGACGAGCTACTTCAAGACAGCCTATGTTGGGCGAACCCGTCTCTGTGGCAAAAGAGTGGGAAGAACTTCAAGTAGAGGTGACAAACCTATCGAGCCTAGTTATAGCTGGTTGCCTGAGAAATGAATAAAAGTTCAGCCTCCCGAACTCCTCCGTCCCACAAACATCACTTTACCCACGACCCCAGGATAATCGAGAGAGTTAGTCAAAGGGGGTACAGCCCCTTTGAAAAAGGACACAACCTCACCGGGAGACTAAAGATCACAGTAACTAAAGGAAGACTTGTTTAAGTGGGCCTAAAAGCAGCCACCTAAGAAGAAAGCGTTAAAGCTCAAACACCCCAACCCCACCCTTAATACCGATATTAACTCTAAACTCCCCGACCCCTACCAGGCCGTCCCATACCTTATGGAAAAGACCCTGCTAAAATGAGTAATAAGAGGGACCACCCCTCTCCAATGCACAAGTGTACCTCGGAACGGACCTCCCGCCGACAACTAACGACCCCAGACTAAGAGGGCAGTGTAAAACCACACGAACACCTAGAAAACCCAACACAAATAATCGTTAACCCCACACAGGCGTGCAAGCCAGGAAAGACTAAAACAAAGGGAAGGAACTCGGCAAACACAAGCCTCGCCTGTTTACCAAAAACATCGCCTCTTGCAAAAACAAAGAATAAGAGGTCCCGCCTGCCCTGTGACTATATGTTTAACGGCCGCGGTATTTTGACCGTGCGAAGGTAGCGCAATCACTTGTCTTTTAAATGGAGACCTGTATGAAAGGCACCACGAGGGCTTGACTGTCTCCCCTTTAAAGTCAATGAAATTGATCTCCCCGTGCAGAAGCGGGGATAGCCTCGTAAGACGAGAAGACCCTATGGAGCTTAAGACACAAAGCGGCCCGCGTCAAACACCTCAACTAAAAGAGCTGAACAAAGTGTGACCCCCGCCGAAATGTCTTTGGTTGGGGCGACCGCGGGGAAAGAAAAAACCCCCACGTGGACCGGGACTACATGTCCTAAAACCAAGACCCACAGATCAAGGCAACAGAACCTCTGACCACTAATAGATCCGGCAACGCCGATCAACGGACCGAGTTACCCTAGGGATAACAGCGCAATCCCCTCCCAGAGCCCATATCGACGAGGGGGTTTACGACCTCGATGTTGGATCAGGACATCCTAATGGTGCAGCCGCTATTAAGGGTTCGTTTGTTCAACGATTAAAGTCCTACGTGATCTGAGTTCAGACCGGAGTAATCCAGGTCAGTTTCTATCTACGGAGTGATCTTTTCTAGTACGAAAGGACCGAAAAGAAGAAGCCACTGCCAACGGCACGCCTCACCCCCAACTAATGAATACAAATAAAATAGAAAAGGGGGCACATCCTTTTCTGCCCCAGAAAAGGGCATATTAAAGTGGCAGAGCCCGGACATTGCAAAAGACCTAAGCTCTTTCAACAGGGGTTCAAGTCCCCTCTTTAATTATGATTCACACACTAATAACTTTTATCATCAACCCCCTGGCCTACATTGTGCCCGTCCTCCTTGCAGTAGCCTTCCTAACCCTCCTTGAACGAAAAGTCTTAGGGTACATACAACTGCGAAAAGGCCCCAATATCGTCGGCCCCTACGGCCTCCTCCAACCAATTGCAGACGGCGTAAAATTATTTATCAAAGAGCCCGTTCGTCCCTCCACCTCTTCCCCCTTTCTATTCTTGGCCACCCCCATCCTTGCCCTTACCCTCGCCCTCACCCTTTGAGCCCCAATACCCATCCCCTACCCAGTAATTGACCTCAACCTGGGGATTCTTTTTGTCCTAGCCCTTTCCAGCCTGGCTGTCTACTCCATCCTGGGCTCAGGCTGAGCATCAAACTCCAAATATGCCTTGGTGGGTGCCCTACGAGCAGTTGCCCAAACAATTTCCTACGAAGTCAGCCTCGGACTTATTCTGCTTTCTGTCATCATCTTTGTGGGCGGCTTCTCCCTACAAACCTTCAACACCGCCCAAGAAAGCATCTGACTCGCCATCCCAGCATGACCCCTTGCCGCTATATGATACATCTCAACCCTTGCCGAAACCAACCGGGCCCCCTTTGACCTCACAGAAGGTGAGTCGGAGCTGGTCTCCGGCTTTAACGTAGAATATGCAGGGGGCCCCTTTGCCTTATTTTTCCTTGCCGAATATTCAAACATCCTTCTTATAAACACCCTCTCCACCATCTTATTCCTCGGAGCCTCCCACATGCCAATTTTACCGGAACTAACAGCAGCCAATCTCATGACAAAGGCCGCCCTTCTCTCCATCGTATTTTTATGAGTCCGAGCATCCTACCCCCGCTTTCGCTATGATCAACTAATGCACCTGGTGTGAAAAAACTTTCTCCCCCTCACCCTGGCCCTAGTCATTTGACACCTCGCCCTCCCCATCGCCCTAGCAAGCATCCCCCCGCAGTTTTAAAGGACTCGTGCCTGAACTTTATAGGGCCACTTTGATAGAGTGAACCACGGGGGTTAAAATCCCCCCGAATCCTTAGAAAGAAGGGGCTCGAACCCAAACTTAAGAGATCAAAACTCTTTGTGCTCCCACTACACCACCTTCTAGTAAAGTCAGCTAATTAAGCTTTTGGGCCCATACCCCAAACATGTTGGTTAAACCCCTTCCTTTACTAATGAACCCCTACATCCTTTCTGTCCTCCTCATTAGTCTAGGCCTAGGAACCACAATTACATTTGCCAGTTCACACTGACTCATAGCATGAATGGGCCTCGAAATTAATACCCTAGCCATTATTCCACTAATAGCACAACACCATCATCCCCGTGCAGTTGAAGCAACAACCAAATACTTCCTCACACAAGCCACAGCCGCCGCCATAATCTTATTTGCAAGTACCACCAATGCCTGAATTACCGGAGAATGAGACATTCTCCAACTATCCCACCCCCTCCCAGCCACAGCAACAACGATTGCCCTCGCATTAAAAATCGGTCTCGCCCCCGTTCACTTCTGACTTCCAGAAGTCCTCCAAGGCCTAGACCTCACCACCGGACTTATCCTTTCGACATGACAAAAACTGGCACCCTTTGCCCTCATTGCTCAGTTAACCCCCACCACCCCCACACTCCTTATCTTTTTAGGGTTAACCTCCACACTAGTCGGAGGCTGAGGGGGACTCAATCAAACACAGCTCCGAAAGATCTTAGCTTACTCGTCTATCGCCCACCTAGGGTGGATAATCCTAGTCCTCCAATTCGCCCCAACCCTAACAATTCTCGCACTACTCACATATATTCTTATAACATCATCTGCGTTCCTCACATTTAAACTCTCAAACTCCACCAACATTAATGCACTAGCCACCTCCTGAGCCAAGACCCCAATCCTCACAGCCCTCGCCCCCCTAGTATTACTTTCCCTAGGGGGCCTACCCCCTTTAACCGGCTTTGCCCCAAAATGGCTCATTCTACAAGAGCTAACTAAACAAGACTTACCCCTAACTGCCACCATCGCCGCTCTCACCGCCCTCCTGAGCCTTTATTTTTACCTACGCATTTGCTACGCCATGACCCTGACCGTCTCCCCAAATACCTCTGCAGGCCTCACCCCCTGGCGACACAACCCCACCACCCCCACACTCCTTCTCTCCTCATCTATTATATCCGCACTACTTCTGCTCCCCCTCACCCCCACAGCACTAGCCATTTTATCCCCATAAGGGCTTAGGATAGCATGCATAGACCAAGGGCCTTCAAAGCCCCAAGCGGGAGTGAGAATCTCCCAGCCCTTGATAAGACCCACAGGACTTTACCCCGCATCTTCTGCATGCAAAGCAGACACTTTAATTAAGCTAGGGCCTCACTAGACGGGAGGGCCTCGATCCCACAAAAACTTAGTTAACAGCTAAGCGCCCCAACCAGCGAGCATCCGCCTACCTTTCCCCCGCCATTCTGGCGGGCCAAGGCGGGGGAAAGCCCCGGCAGGCGTCTAACCTGCTTCTTCGGGTTTGCAAACCGACATGATAACACCTCAAGGCTTGATAAGGAGAGGACTCAAACCTCTGTATGTGGGACTACAATCCACCGCTTACTCAGCCACCCTACCTGTGGCAATCACCCGCTGATTTTTCTCAACCAACCACAAAGATATTGGTACCCTTTATTTAGTATTCGGTGCCTGGGCAGGGATAGTTGGAACTGCCCTTAGCCTTCTCATTCGGGCCGAACTCAGTCAACCCGGCGCCCTCTTAGGGGACGACCAGATCTACAATGTAATCGTAACGGCCCATGCCTTTGTAATGATTTTCTTTATAGTAATACCCATTATGATTGGGGGGTTTGGGAATTGACTAATTCCTCTCATGATCGGGGCCCCCGACATAGCATTCCCTCGAATAAATAACATGAGCTTCTGGCTTCTCCCTCCCTCCTTCCTCCTGCTCCTAGCGTCCTCCGGCGTAGAAGCCGGGGCCGGAACCGGCTGAACAGTCTATCCCCCCCTTGCAGGCAACCTCGCCCACGCTGGGGCCTCTGTTGACTTAACAATTTTTTCCCTGCATCTAGCAGGTATTTCTTCAATTTTAGGCGCAATCAACTTTATTACAACTATCATTAATATGAAGCCCCCCGCAATTTCCCAATATCAAACCCCCCTATTTGTTTGAGCCGTCCTAATTACAGCAGTTCTTCTCCTTCTTTCCCTGCCCGTCCTGGCCGCCGGAATTACCATGCTCTTAACAGACCGAAACCTAAATACGACCTTCTTCGACCCGGCAGGGGGAGGCGACCCCATCCTCTACCAACACCTCTTCTGGTTTTTCGGCCACCCCGAGGTGTACATTCTCATTCTCCCAGGCTTCGGAATAATCTCCCACATCGTCGCATACTACTCAGGTAAAAAAGAGCCTTTTGGCTACATAGGAATGGTTTGAGCCATGATGGCAATCGGCCTCCTTGGGTTTATTGTCTGAGCCCATCACATGTTTACAGTGGGAATGGACGTAGACACACGAGCATACTTTACATCTGCCACTATAATCATTGCCATCCCAACCGGCGTCAAAGTATTTAGCTGATTAGCCACCCTTCACGGCGGGTCAATCAAATGAGACACCCCCCTTCTATGGGCCCTAGGCTTTATCTTTTTATTTACCGTCGGAGGACTCACCGGAATCGTCTTATCCAACTCCTCGTTAGACATCGTGCTTCACGACACGTACTACGTAGTAGCACATTTCCACTACGTGTTATCTATGGGTGCCGTCTTTGCCATCATGGCCGCTTTCGTGCACTGATTCCCCCTATTCTCAGGCTACACCCTCCACAGCACCTGATCCAAAATTCACTTCGGGGTAATATTTGTTGGTGTTAATCTGACATTCTTCCCACAACACTTCCTCGGGCTTGCAGGCATGCCCCGCCGATACTCAGACTACCCAGACGCCTACACCCTTTGAAATACCGTCTCTTCAGTTGGCTCCCTAATCTCCCTCGTAGCAGTAATCATGTTCCTGTTCATTATCTGAGAAGCATTTGCCGCCAAACGAGAAGTATTGTCAGTTGAACTAACAACAACAAACGTGGAATGACTCCATGGCTGCCCGCCTCCGTACCACACCTTTGAAGAACCTGCCTTCGTACAAGTTCAAGCAACCTAACGAGAAAGGGAGGAATTGAACCCCCATATGCTGATTTCAAGCCAGCCGCATAACCACTCTGCCACTTTCTTTATAAGACACTAGTAAAGCCCATTATATTGCCTTGTCAAGGCAAAGTCGCGGGTTAAATCCCCGCGTGTCTTGAGCACAAGCTACTCATGGCCCACCCCTCCCAACTAGGATTTCAAGACGCAGCTTCACCCGTCATAGAAGAGCTTCTCCACTTCCACGACCACGCCCTAATAATTGTATTTCTTATTAGCACCCTTGTACTCTACATTATCGTAGCTATGGTCTCTACTAAGCTCACAAACAAATACATTCTCGACTCACAAGAAATCGAGATCATTTGAACAGTGCTCCCCGCAGTAATTTTAATCCTCATCGCCCTCCCCTCCCTTCGAATCCTTTATCTTATGGACGAAATCAATGACCCCCACTTAACGATTAAAGCCATAGGCCACCAATGATACTGAAGCTACGAATACACAGACTACGAAGACCTAGGCTTCGACTCATATATGATCCCGACCCAAGACCTTTTGCCAGGCCAATTCCGACTCCTAGAAGCAGACCACCGCATGGTAGTTCCCATTGAATCCCCCATCCGCGTACTAGTATCAGCAGAAGATGTCCTCCACTCATGAGCTGTCCCAGCCCTTGGAGTAAAAATAGACGCAGTCCCCGGCCGCCTGAACCCAACAGCCTTTATTACATCCCGGCCAGGCGTGTTTTTTGGCCAATGCTCCGAGATCTGCGGGGCAAACCACAGCTTTATACCAATCGTCGTTGAAGCAGTTCCCCCTGGAACACTTCGACGAAAACTGATCCTCCCTAATACTTGAAGACGCCTCATTAGGAAGCTAAAAGGGTATAGCGTTAGCCTTTTAAGCTAAAGACTGGTGATCCCCGACCACCCCTAGTGACATGCCTCAATTAAACCCCGCCCCTTGATTCGCCATCCTCGTATTTTCATGACTTGTATTTTTAACTACAATTCCCCCCAAAATTCTAAACCACACTTACCCCTGTGAACCCACCACCCAAAGCGCAGAAATACCTAAAACCAACCCCTGAAACTGACCATGGCATTAAACTTTTTTGATCAATTTATGAGCCCCACACTCCTTGGCATTCCCTTAATAGCCCTCGCCCTTACCCTACCGTGAATTCTATACCCCACCCCCACTGCCCGCTGACTGAATAATCGAGTTCTTACCCTCCAAGGGTGGTTCCTTAGCCGCTTCACCCAACAACTCCTCTTGCCCGTCAACCTCGGGGGACATAAATGAGCCGCCCTTTTGCATCCTAATAATTTTCCTATTACCCTAAATAATACTGGGCCTCCTTCCATACACATTCACCCCCCCCACACAACTCTCTCTCTCAACATGGGCCTGGCCGTCCCACTATGACTGGCCACCGTAATTATTGGGATGCGCAACCAACCAACCCACGCGCTAGGACACCTCCTCCCCGAAGGCACACCCACCCCCCTAATCCCCGTGCTAATCATCATCGAAACAATCAGCCTGTTTATCCGACCTCTCGCCCTCGGCGTTCGACTAACAGCCAACCTAACAGCAGGCCACCTTCTCATCCAACTCATCGCCACCGCCGCTTTCGTTCTTCTCCCAATTATGCCAACAGTTGCAATCCTCACTGCAATCCTTTTATTCCTGTTAACGCTACTAGAAGTTGCAGTCGCTATAATTCAAGCCTACGTATTTGTTCTTCTTCTAAGCCTTTACCTACAAGAAAACGTCTAATGGCCCACCAAGCACACGCATACCACATAGTTGACCCAAGCCCCTGGCCCCTCACGGGCGCAGTAGCCGCCCTATTAATGACATCCGGCCTAGCCGTCTGATTTCACTTCCACTCTACAACCCTTATAGCACTTGGCACAGTCCTCCTCCTCCTAACAATATACCAGTGATGACGAGACATTATCCGAGAAGGGACCTTTCAGGGCCATCACACGCCCCCCGTCCAAAAAGGCCTCCGATACGGCATAGTCCTTTTTATTACATCAGAAGTCTTTTTCTTTGCCGGCTTTTTCTGGGCTTTCTACCACTCAAGCCTTGCTCCCACCCCAGAGCTAGGAGGCTGCTGACCCCCCACAGGGATCATTACTTTAGACCCCTTTGAAGTCCCCCTGCTCAATACTGCCGTTCTCCTAGCATCCGGCGTAACCGTCACCTGAGCCCACCACAGCATTATGGAAGGAGAGCGAAAACAAGCAATCCAATCCCTCGCACTAACTATTCTCCTTGGCTTTTACTTCACTTTCCTACAAGCAATAGAATATTACGAAGCTCCGTTCACCATCGCCGACGGTGTGTATGGCTCTACATTTTTCGTTGCAACTGGCTTCCACGGCCTCCACGTCATTATTGGCTCAACATTTTTAGCAATCTGCTTTCTCCGACAAGTCCAATACCACTTTACGTCCGAGCATCACTTCGGATTCGAAGCAGCCGCTTGATACTGACATTTCGTAGACGTTGTCTGACTCTTCCTTTACATCTCTATCTACTGATGAGGCTCATAATCTTTCTAGTATAAAGTTAGTATAAGTGACTTCCAATCACCCGGCCTTGGTTAAACCCCAAGGAAAGATAATGAATCTAGTCTCAACAATTATACTTATTGCAGTGCTTCTCTCCCTTGTTTTAACCACTGTCTCCTTCTGACTGCCCCAGATAACCCCCGACTACGAAAAACTCTCCCCCTATGAGTGCGGGTTTGACCCCCTAGGGTCCGCCCGCCTCCCCTTCTCCCTCCGATTTTTTCTTGTCGCCATCCTCTTCCTCCTATTTGACCTAGAAATTGCCCTTCTTCTCCCCCTCCCATGAGGAGACCAACTAGCAAACCCCCTTCAGACCTTTATATGAGCCACTACCGTCCTCTGACTCCTCATCGTTGGTTTAATTTACGAATGAACCCAAGGAGGCCTAGAATGAGCTGAATGGGTAGTTAGTCCAAACAAGACATTTGATTTCGGCTCAAAAGACTGAGGTTATAATCCTCAACCACCCTATGACCCCCACCCACTTTACCTTCTCCTCAGCCTTCGTCCTAGGTCTCATGGGCCTGGCATTTCACCGAACCCACCTCCTCTCCGCCCTATTATGTCTAGAAGGCATAATACTGTCCCTCTTTATTGCACTATCAATCTGGGCACTTCAACTCGGAGCCACTGGTTACTCAGCAGCCCCAATACTACTCCTAGCATTTTCAGCATGCGAAGCTAGCGCAGGCCTAGCCCTTCTTGTAGCCACAGCCCGAACCCACGGCACTGACCGCCTACAAAGCCTTAACCTCCTACAATGCTAAAAATTCTCGTCCCAACGCTCATGCTCTTTCCAACAATCTGACTGACCCCCTTTAAATGACTCTGACCCTCCTCCCTTGCCCATGGCCTAATCATCTCACTAGTTAGCCTCCACTGACTAAAGTGCTCTTCCGAAACAGGATGATCCCTAATAAACCCATCTATAGCCACAGACCCCCTTTCTGCGCCCCTTCTAATTCTCACCTGCTGACTCCTTCCTCTGATAATTCTCGCCAGCCAAAACCACATGAGTCACGAGCCACAAGGCCGCCAACGAACCTACATCTCCCTCCTTACATCCCTTCAACTTTTTCTTATCCTAGCCTTCGGAGCAACAGAAATTTTCATGTTTTATGTAATATTCGAAGCCACCTTGATTCCAACCCTCATTATTATCACCCGCTGAGGAAACCAAGCCGAACGATTAAACGCAGGCACGTACTTTTTATTTTATACCCTCGCAGGCTCCCTCCCCCTTCTTGTGGCGCTTCTCCTACTTCAAAATGAAGCCGGCACATTATCCCTCCTGACCCTCCAGTATGGCAAACCCCTCCTTCTTACCACCTGAAGCAATAAAATCTGGTGGGCAGGCTGCCTTTTAGCTTTCCTGGTTAAAATACCACTCTACGGAATACACCTCTGACTTCCCAAGGCACACGTAGAGGCCCCCATCGCCGGGTCAATAGTCCTAGCAGCCGTACTACTAAAATTGGGGGGGTATGGCATGATACGGATAATAGTAATACTAGACCCCCTATCAAAAGAACTAGCATACCCCTTTATCGTCTTAGCCCTCTGGGGGGTAATTATAACCGGCTCTATCTGTCTACGCCAGACAGATTTAAAATCCCTAATCGCCTACTCCTCAGTAAGCCATATGGGCCTAGTCGCAGGGGGAATCCTTATCCAAACCCCCTGAGGATTCACTGGCGCCCTAGTTCTAATAATTGCCCACGGCCTCGCATCCTCCGCTTTATTCTGCCTAGCCAACACGAACTACGAGCGGACACACAGCCGTACTATAGTCCTTGCTCGAGGCATACAAACAGTCCTCCCCCTCATAGTAAGCTGATGGTTTATTAGTAACCTCGCCAACTTAGCACTCCCCCCCTTACCAAACCTAATGGGGGAATTAATAATTATCACCTCTTTATTTAACTGATCCCCCTGAACGCTAGCTCTCACAGGATTAGGCACAATAATCACAGCCGGGTACTCCCTTTATATATTCTTAATAACACAACGAGGCCCCCTGCCTGCCCATATTATCGCCCTTGACCCCTCACACACTCGCGAACACCTACTAATAGCCCTCCACATCCTCCCCCTAGTTCTTTTAGTAACCAAGCCCGAACTAATATGAGGCTGATGTGCTTGTAGGCATAGTTTAACCAAAACGTTAGATTGTGATTCTAAAAATAGAGGTTAAACCCCTCTTGCCCACCGAGGGTGGCTCGACAGCAGCAAAGATTGCTAATCCTCGCCTCCCCAGTTAAACCCCGGGGCTCCCTCGAGCTTCTAAAGGATAAAAGCTCATCCATTGGTCTTAGGAACCAAAAACTCTTGGTGCAAATCCAAGTAGAAGCTATGCACCCAACAACCCTTATTTCCTCCTCATCCCTCCTCCTCGTCCTACTAATTCTAATTTATCCAGTGCTTACCACCCTCAGCCCCCGCCCCCTTGCCCCACAGTGGGCAACCTCCCACGTAAAAACAGCGGTTAAAACAGCATTTTTCATCAGCCTTGTCCCTCTCTTTATGTTTTTAAACGAGGGCACAGAAACCATTATCACTAACTGATCCTGAATAAATACCTTATCTTTTGACATCAACCTAAGCTTTAAATTCGACCACTACTCCGTTATCTTTACACCAATTGCCCTCTACGTAACCTGGTCAATCCTAGAGTTCGCATCATGATATATGCACGCTGACCCCCAAATGAACCGATTCTTCAAATATCTACTAATCTTCCTCATCGCCATGGTTGTTCTAGTCTCGGCGAACAACATATTCCAAATCTTCATTGGCTGAGAAGGGGTTGGAATTATATCCTTCCTTCTCATTGGCTGATGGTACGGACGGGCCGACGCCAACACCGCCGCCCTGCAAGCAGTAATATACAACCGCGTCGGAGACATTGGACTCATTCTTGCAATAGCTTGACTAGCAACCAACCTTAACTCTTGAGAAATCCAACAAATATTTGCCTCATCAAAAGACTTAGACCTTACCCTCCCACTGATGGGCCTAATCCTAGCTGCCACCGGAAAATCCGCCCAATTCGGCCTTCACCCCTGACTCCCCTCTGCAATAGAGGGCCCCACACCGGTCTCTGCCCTACTTCACTCAAGCACTATGGTTGTAGCAGGAATCTTTCTCCTGATTCGACTAAGCCCCCTAATTGAAAACAACCAAACAGCCCTCACAACTTGCCTCTGCCTAGGTGCCCTAACCACTCTTTTCACAGCCACTTGCGCCCTAACCCAAAACGACATTAAGAAAATTGTTGCATTTTCAACCTCAAGCCAACTTGGCCTAATAATAGTAACCATTGGCCTTAACCAACCACAACTAACATTTTTACACATCTGCACCCATGCCTTCTTTAAAGCAATACTATTTCTCTGCTCCGGGTCAATTATTCACAGCCTCAACGACGAACAAGACATCCGCAAAATAGGGGGCCTTCACCACTTAGCCCCCTTTACCTCCTCCTGCCTTACAATTGGAAGTCTTGCTCTTACAGGCACCCCCTTCCTGGCCGGCTTCTTCTCCAAGGACGCCATCATCGAAGCCCTAAACACATCCAACCTTAACGCCTGAGCCCTCACCCTTACCCTTCTTGCCACTTCCTTCACCGCCGTGTACAGCCTACGAGTCGTATTTTTCGTTTCAATAGGACACCCCCGCTTCCTTGCTTTCTCCCCCATCAACGAAAACAACCCCGCTGTTATTAACCCAATCAAGCGCCTTGCCTGAGGAAGCATTGCTGCTGGTCTACTCATTACTTCTCACATCACCCCCCTTAAAACCCCTGTAATAACGATGCACCCCCTCCTTAAGATAAGCGCACTACTTGTGACCCTCCTAGGAGTTATTACAGCCCTAGAACTCGCATCAATAACAAGCAAACAATTCAAGACGACCCCCACCCCAGCCCCTCACCACTTCTCCAACATGCTTGGATTCTTTCCAACCACCGTCCACCGCGCAGCCCCAAAAATCGCACTTATCCTAGGCCAAACAGTTGCCTCCCAAACGATTGATCAAACATGATTAGAGAAATCAGGACCAAAAGCGATTACCTCCGCCCAACTGCCCCTAATTACCACAACAAGCAACTCTCAACAAGGCACAATCAAAGCCTACCTGACACTATTTTTTATTACCCTAACCTTGGCCGCACTCCTAGCCAACTACTAAACAGCCCGAAGAGTCCCCCGACTAAGACCCCGAGTCAACTCTAAAACCACAAATAGTGTCAGTAAGAGGACCCAAGCACAAGCAACAAGCATTAAACCCCCAGAAGAATACATGACCGCCACCCCCCCAGAATCAGCCCGAAGCATCACAAAGCTCTGCAGCTCATCAACCGCCCCTCATGACGCTTCGTACCACCCACCCCAGAATCACACTGCCATTAAGCCCACCGCCAACAAATATCCGGCGACATACACCACGACAGACCGATCCCCCCAACTCTCCGGAAAAGGCTCCGCAGCAAGAGCCGCAGAATATGCAAAAACTACAAGCATCCCCCCCAAATAAATTAAAAATAAAACTAAAGACAGAAAAGAACCACCATGGCCCACTAAAACCCCACAACCCAATCCTGCTACCACCACCAAACCAAGAGCAGCAAAATAAGGCGAGGGATTAGATGCCACTGCTACAAGACCAAACACAAGCCCTAGCATAAACAAAGACATTAAATAAGTCATAATTCTTGCTCGGAGTCTAACCAAGACTAATGATTTGAAAAACCACCGTTGTAATTCAACTACAAGAACCCTAATGGCCAACCTTCGTAAAACCCACCCCCTACTAAAAATCGCAAACGACGCATTAGTCGACCTCCCCGCCCCCTCCAATATTTCAGTCTGATGAAACTTGGGCTCTCTCCTAGGACTTTGCCTTATTATCCAAATCGCCACAGGCCTATTTTTAGCAATACACTACACCTCAGATATCGCCACAGCATTCTCTTCCGTTACCCACATCTGCCGCGATGTTAACTATGGCTGACTAATTCGAAATGTTCATGCTAATGGTGCCTCTTTCTTTTTCATCTGTATCTATATGCACATCGGACGAGGACTCTACTACGGCTCATACCTGTACAAAGAAACATGAAACATCGGAGTCATCCTTCTTCTTTTAGTTATGATAACCGCCTTCGTGGGCTATGTTCTTCCTTGAGGACAGATGTCATTGTGAGGTGCCACTGTCATCACCAACCTCCTTTCTGCCGTACCTTACGTGGGAGGGGTACTTGTCCAATGAATCTGAGGCGGCTTTTCAGTAGACAACGCCACCCTCACCCGATTCTTTGCATTCCACTTCCTTCTACCATTCGTCGTCGCTGCTATAACAATGATCCACCTAATTTTTCTTCACGAAACAGGCTCAAACAACCCCGCAGGGCTAAATTCCGACGCAGATAAAATTTCTTTCCACCCATACTTCTCGTACAAAGACCTATTAGGCTTTGCAGCACTACTCATTGCCCTTACATCTCTTGCGCTGTTCTCACCTAACCTCCTTGGTGACCCAGACAACTTTACCCCCGCCAACCCCCTTGTCACCCCTCCGCACATCAAGCCCGAATGATACTTCCTCTTCGCTTACGCCATTCTACGATCTATCCCGAACAAACTTGGAGGGGTCTTAGCCCTCTTGTTCTCCATCTTGGTTCTCATACTAGTCCCCATCCTCCACACGTCTAAGCAACGAGGAATTACATTCCGTCCCTTAACACAGTTCCTCTTTTGAACGCTCATTGCAGACGTTATTATCCTTACATGAATTGGGGGCATACCCGTAGAACACCCCTTCGTAATCATTGGCCAAATCGCATCCCTCCTCTACTTCTTGCTGTTTCTGTTCCTCGTACCCTTAGCAGGATGAGCAGAAAACAAAGCCCTTGAATGAAGCTGCCCTAGTAGCTCAGAGACTTAGAGCATCGGTCTTGTAAGCCGGACGTCGGAGGTTAAAATCCACCCTAGTGCTACCATTATTTATCAGAGGGAGGGGATTTTAACTCCTACCACTAGCTCCCAAAGCTAGAATTCTAAATTAAACTACTCTCTGTCATTTTTAAAAAACACAAACCGCCCCCGATTCTTCTATGGACGAGAAGAAGGGAATGAGTTAGTGCATATATGTAATATCACCATCAAATAATTGAACCACTTTTGCCTACGATATATCATGATGACAGACATGGCACACGGACTTACTAATCCAACTATCAATGAGGTTTTGCGCCACAAATCCGTTGAATGTTTTCCCTTAATAGTCATGTGCCCCGTTCAAACACACTTGTCTTTGTCGAAGATATACTCTGACACACCATATAGGCTTCCCACACCACCTTAATGTAGCAAGAAACCAGCAAAAGTGATGTCCAAATGTACACGGTTCTTGATGGTCAGGGTCAAGTATTCGTGAGGGTCGCACTTAGTGAACTATTTCTTGCCTTTGGTTCTACATCTCAAGGCCATTGATTGTAAATGTTCCTCTAACAGTGAATTTTTGCCAGACATAAGTTAATGGTGAAGTACATATTAGTCGTTACCCCCCAAGCCGAGCGTACTCTCTACGGCGCACTGTTATTTTTTTCTTTTCCTTTCCTCTTGCATTTCAGAGTGCACACGGAGCTGGTTGACAAGGCTGAACATTTCTTGGAACCAAGGAAATAGTATTCGTGTTGGAAAGTCATTCCCTGTATAGTAGCATAATTGATATCATGAGCATAAGTACATGAGATCTCCCCCTTGAACGTCTGTCAAATACCCGTTTTTACCCATTTTTAGATGGGCGTCAAACCCCCCCTCCCCCCTAACAGCCCAGGAGTTACTGTGAAGCCTGCAAACCCCCTAGAAACAGGACAAACCCTAGAATGTTTTACACGCGCACACATACGCGACCCCCCGCACTTCCTATACCATTTTATTTCTTTGACCAAGCTAAAATTTAAAATTTGTATCTTACAATATTAAAATTTTTCACCGCAGCCACAACTCCACCACACCCCCACCACTTACTATGCCAGCTTGTTTCTTAGCCAAGCAGATTTTAAAAATCGTATCTTGTAATATTAAAATTTTTGTCCCCACCATGTACACCATACCCTCACCACAGACAAGCCCCGCCCCCAAGCGCAACGACGAACATGATGACACGT